AATAATCATTGAGTCCTCCTCTTTCCGGACAACACATACAAAGAGACCTGCCAACAGTGAAATAATTAGTGAATCTAAAAGAGATAGAATGAGTCTCTTTCGCTTCTATCTTTCTATCTGCCATCTATGTAATTTCTTTCGTTATTCACTAGAGCAATTCGGATCTGGAAGTCGATCCGGGGCAAGTGTTCGGATCTATTATGACATAGCCATGAGGCGCTCAACGGACCCTTTGAATCCTCAAAAAACCCTTGAGGGCTTTCGATTGATGCAAAAACGACTTTTTGTTTGTCCTATCTTCAGATCTCAATTCCAAGTTCTTAAATGGAACTGCGTCGTCTGATTTCCATACAATAGACTCGAGTCCAAATCGCGCGAACAGCCATTAGCCATTACTCCAAGATATTCTGGGATCTAGATTCAGCGATTCCAAGTCTCTTTTAGTCGCTTTCAGAGTCAGGTTTTTATAAGAGAAGAACAAAGTATAGTTGGGACGCTCTCTGTCTCTCTTTTATCCCTACGAACTCGCAGACGAACCCGAAGGCTTAGAAGGGATATAATGAAATTCCTTGATTGGTTCTTCCCAGGGGAATGCTTGATTTTAGTTGACTGAGGGGGTTAACAAACAAGGAATTCCACGAAATGAATTCCAAGAAAGAAATGGTGTCATCTTTTATTCGAAACGCCTCGTGATCTTCAACCAATTATGCGCTTCAATATAATTACTAGGAGTAAGTGCTATAGCTTGTTTCCAATACTCAGCGGCTTGATCGAACCAAGCCTCTGCAATGTCAGAATCTCCCTGTCGAATGGCCTGTTCTCCCCGGTCGGAATAGGCCGGTTAATTCCTTCCCTTCGAACCGTACTTGAGAGTTTCCTACCTCATACGGCTCGGCAGTCAACTCTTTTGGTATCCAATTGTAGTCGACCCTATTGAATTGAATAAGCTTTCTCATAGATCTATCCCATTTTTCGTGTTAACCAAAAGAAGCTAATGACATGAGTTTCAAACTTAAATTTGAAATTTGGATGAATAATCTGTTTTAGTTTTATCTTCGCTCCCACCTTCCTACGACTAAAGCATAGGATTTATCCTATCGTTAGAATTTTCTGAAAGGTAACTATCTCGATTTCATCTTATATCGAACTTTCTATAGAATTTTTGAAAAAGACTTTCAAGGAAAGACTCACTATCTTTGGGATCTGATCCTACACCGCTGCTCAATACCTTAGTCGTTAGTAGGTCCACTCTATTACATAAGTGGATTCCTAACATTTATCGCACATCATGACCTAAGTAAGCAGTGAGTATTGTATCGGTACAAAACTCCGCGAATTGATCTTTACGGCGCTTACTCTATCAATTAGATCCTTTATCCATAGAAGAAAACAGCTGGGCATATCTCTTTCTTCATATTTGGACTTCGAAGAAGGTTCTTTCTTTTCTACAGCTCATAAAAATCGTTCGTTTAGACGATGCATAGGTAGAAAGCCTATTTTTCTAGTCTTTACTAGCGGATTTGATCTTTCTTTCCCCCTTTCTTTCTATAGTGGAGATAGTCGCACGTAATGACAGATCACGGCCATATTATTAAAAGCTTGTGGTAAGAATGGGTTTCGTTCTAGCGCTCGAAAATAATATTCCAAAGCTTTCGTATGTTCTCCGTTACTTGTGTGGATAAGTCCTATGTTATAAAGTATATAACTTCGGTCATAGGGATCAATTTCTAGTCGCATAGCTTCATAATAATTCTGCAAAGCTTCCGCATAATTTCCTTCGGATTGCGCCGACATCCGTTACGGTCGTCATTCAATTCAAAGAATCTCCGTTCCAGAACCGTACATGAGATTTTCATCTCATACGGCTCCTCTCTTATGTGCATAATGAAAATAATACAGGGAATCAAAAAAGATGAAAATATTCTCATTATGAACTGAACAGGGCTGGTGTTTTTACACGAAATCTCTAGCCAACCTTCCTGCAAGAGATCCTTTCTTAACATCGAGCATATTGGTACTAGAGAGAAATGATAACTCCAACAATTTCTTTGTTCTCAGCGCCCCCGAATTTCCGGGAATGAGTCACTTCAACAGCCTTCGATGGTTCTACGGGTATCCAAAATACAAACACGATGGATGTTTGTTGTCCCAACCATTCTTCGTAGTCCCGAGCCTGCTAAGGAAAGGGATAATGTCTCACAAAGTTTTTGTTTATGGATTCCGGGGTGTAGTGCTTCTTCCCCTATGCTGCCTATTGGGACTAGTAGCGTAGGATTGACCTGTAATAACGAACCGATAGGTATAAACCTTCGCTCAATACTAGAATCGACAATTCAAACTTAGTATCTGAGGCTGCATTAATCGAGGATACACAACAGAAGGAGTTGTTCTATTTCCAAACTTTACCTTCAACAAGCGTAGATTTCTTTTTCTTTTTATCCCGATCCCGAATCGTGTGTCTTTCTCGTAAGACTAAGAGGAATAAAAAAATCAAATCGCACCATCTCTGTAATAAGTAAATGCCTCTTTTTCTCCTGAAGTTGTCGGAATTATTCGTAATAAGATATTGGCTACAATTGAAAAGGTCTTATCAATAAAATTTCCATTTATCCGTGGTCTAGGCATAGGCAGCAATCCATTCGAAAATTCTTAGCATTCCCTCTCTCTCATGGAAACAGGATCCCACAACGAAAAGAATGGTACAGTACGAAATAACATAAAATTAGAGTCATTCAAAATAAAAAAAAATATGTGCCTTCTATTCAACTATTCACTATTCAAATTGTTCCTTTTCACAGGAATTGATAAGAACTAAAAACAAAATAGTGCAACCTGATTCGATTTCATTCTAATGAAATCGTATAACCAACGAAGGAAACGATGCCGATGACACTGAAGTTACAGATTAGAATAACCCACGAAATTTTGATGGAATTAGGATCCAAAGAAGAAAAAGGATCGAATACTCATAATCAGTCTATGATGAGAAGAGAATAACCGCCTATTTTATTTTGTCTTGTGTACATAGCGGGGATACACGAGACAATCCAAATAGAAAAACAATCCCATAGAAAAGATAGTTTAGGAATTTGTACTAGATCGATGGCGCCTAGGAGTTTGTTGTTGATAACTCGAAACCTGGATTGGATGAGAAGTCTTAGGGTATCGAATCGTAGTCTAACTAGAATGATGATCTAAAGAGATCCATTAATCCGCGTCTATAAAATATAGATCCCTCAATCGGTCGATTTGTTCTAATTTGGAATTTCGCGATTGAATCGGGAAGAAAGGGATACGCCGACAAAGAAGAGAACCTTGTTTTGGCAAACAGGAAGAGTTAACCGTTTTCGCAAGTAAAGCAATTTTCTCTTTATCGCGGGAGCCTCGAAGGAAAGATCGTTCTTTGACTTGGATCAAAAATTTTCTATTTTGATAGCTTTTTATCGTTAGAGTTGATTAGTCGGACCTACCCAATAATTCAGATAAATGACTCGCAATTCACTCGGTTTTTGGGTCATAATCATTATGTAGGAGAGATGGCCGAGTGGTTCAAGGCGTAGCATTGGAACTGCTATGTAGGCTTTTGTTTACCGAGGGTTCGAATCCCTCTCTTTCCGTACCTTCACCCAAGGCACCGATCTTCCTAACCACAATAGATCAAAAAAGAATCGATATCAGTCTTCCATACAGTTAGACCGTTCTTTGATATAGATTCTCTATTCCTAATGGCTGTGGCACGTAAAAGACTGGAAAGAAAGGGGGAGATAAGGAAAGAAAATCTCCCTCTCGATCTATGATACCGAAATAAGAGAAAAATACGGCTCAAACCCTTCTTTCTCTTAACCTTAGGTTACTTCGCCGAAAAGGAGCAAAGTTGTCCGCACTTTACCTTATTACTTTACCTTATTAGAAATTTTTTTTTCGTTCGGTTTAAGTCTGACGAGAATAATATTCTACGACTAGCAATTCATTTATTTCCAAACCGACCCATTTACTATCTATTATTTGATTGACTAATCCTTTAAATTGCACTGGGTCAAGAGTTAAATGGTTTGGTAATTCCTCGTGAGGAGAGGAATCGAGAGAATTTTGAATTAGAACTTTAGATTTTCCGTCATCCTTTGCCGTAATAGTATCTCGGGGTTTGCAGCGATAACTTGGTATGTCTACGATCCGACCATTTACTAAAATATGTCGATGGTTAACTAATTGGCGAGCTCCAGGAATAGTCGGAGCCATACCCAATCGAAAAAGAATGTTATCCAAGCGCATTTCGAGTAATTGTAGTAAAACCTGACCTGTCGGACCTTTGGCCTTTCCGGCGATACGAACGTATTTAAGCAATTGGCGTTCTGTAAGACCATAATGAAAACGCAATTTTTGTTTTTCTTCTAGGCGAATACGATATTGGCATGTTTTCCAAGACCCCGATTGGTTTCTACGATCCTTTCGGTCTTTGGGACTTTTATTAGTTAGGCCCGGTAAAGCCCCCAGCCGGCGTATTTTTTTGAAACAAGGTCCTCGGTAACGTGACATAAAGACTCCTTCCTCTTAGTTATATTTCACTCTTATTGATGAAATTTCATTTTACAAAATAAAACTAAACTTAAACTGAACTAAATGAGAAATGAAGTGAAAGTGACTCAAATGTACTATTAAAAAATAACGAGCTGAATTGGATAAAGAAATATCCAGCTCTTTCCTTTATATTCTTTATATAGATATAGAAAAAGAAAAGGATAAAGAAATATCCAGCTCTTTCCTTTATATTCTCTATATAGATATAGAAAACGAAAAGGATCTTTTTATGTCCTAGTTGGAAGTTCCTATAACCTACTAATAGAAATCGATGACTTTTAGCAAAAGCGGAAGACATTTTTTTCACTAGTCTTTGATTTCAAAAGGACATTCTCAATAATGAAAAATCAAAAAACGAAAGAGAGAAAAGCCTACTATCGGAATCGAACCGATGACCATCGCATTACAAATGCGATGCTCTACCCTCTGAGCTAAGTAGGCTGACATACGAGAAATTCGACACGCCTAGGAATTCAATAAACTCTCAGAATCCTTGCTTGCTATTAACTAATTAGAATACAATTTTTTTGAAATTCTGAGCTATTCATAATAAATATGAATCAAAAACAAGAAAATTATAGAATTTCAAAAAATCTGAAATCTTATAGAACATAACGATTAATTTGGGCCTATCGAATTTCGACTTCTTTCTCACAATACTATTATAGATTATTGAATAAGAAATGAATAAATATTCAAAAATTTTTTTGTTTTTGAATTCAACCGACATTTGAAATTATTTTGATTACCCTTCTCTCTTTTCTTCCCTATTATCTATCTTGCAAATTCTAATTTTTGAATGGAATTCTTAGTTATAACAAATAAGACATGCCGCCGCCTTCATTCGGAAAGGTGGAATTTAGGACGAAAAATCGACCGTTTAAGTAATGTAAATTACATAGAAAAGTGATCGGAAGGGGGACAGATAGATATATGGGATGGATCCACTTATATTGAATTGTAGAGACATAAATGATAAAATCGTTTTTGATTGGACCAAAAAGCAAAGATGAGAAAAGACTTTTTCGAGATAGCAATAAGTCTCTACTAAATTCAATAGTGCCGGTAGAAATAAAAGACAAGTGGGAAGGACATCACAGTGAGATCCTAATCTCAAAGGGGGATATGGCGAAATTGGTAGACGCTACGGACTTAATTGGATTGAGCCTTGGTAGGGAAACTTACTAAGTGAGAACTTTCAAATTCAGAGAAACCCTGGAATTAACAAAAATGGGCAATCCTGAGCCAAATCCCGTTTTCTGAAAACAAAGAAAGGTTCGGAAAGCGAAAATCAAAAAGGATAGGTGCAGAGACTCAATGGAAGCTGTTCTAACAAATGGAGTTGATTGTCTTACGTTGGTAAAGGAATCTTTCTCTTGAAACTTCAGAAAGAGTGAAGGATAACCCTGTATAATATACATAGGTAAGGTATGCGTACTGAAATACTATAAAATATCAAATGATTAATGACGACTCGAATCTGTATTTGTTATATGAAAAATGGAAAAATTCTTGTGAATCGATTCAGATTGAAGAATAAAGAGACAAATCATTCACTCCAGAGTCTGATAGATCTTTTGAAGAATTGAGTCATTGGACGAGAATAAAGATAGAGTCCCATTCTACATGTCAATATTGGCAACAATGCAATTTATAGTAAGAGGAAAATCCGTCGATTTTAGAAATCATGAGGGTTCAAGTCCCTCTATCCCCAAAGAGCCCATTTCGCTGTCTAACGCTTGAGTCTATCCTTTTCTTTCTATTGATCCTTTTTTTCGTTAGCGCTTCCAAATTCCTTCTCTTTCCCATTCACCTACGCTTTTACAAACCACTCTGAGCGGAAAGGTTTTTCTCTTCTCACGAGTTTTGTGGGTATAGATTATACGTGTACAAATGAACATCTTTGAGCAAGGAATCCCCATTTGAATTTGAATGATTCACAATGGAGATTTTTCTTCATCCGGAAACTTACTAAGTTGTTCTTTTGACGATCCAATAAATTCCGGGACCCGGACGAGACTTTCTAATATCCTTTCAATTGACATATACCCAACTTCTCTAGTAAAATGAGGATGCAGTATCGGGAATAGTCGGGATAGCTCAGCTGGTAGAGCAGAGGACTGAAAATCCTCGTGTCACCAGTTCAAACCTGGTTCCTGACACACGATTCATTTGGCTGAGCCTCTATAAAGTAATTGATAGGAATCGAGATACATTTTGATTAAATTCATAAAGAGTCTAGATCATAATACATATTAGTCCTCTCGGTTTTTAGAGAGATATCCCATCTATTTTGATTTGATAGATGGGTAAAGACTTTCTTAGACAAAGTATCTAAGAAATGAGACTCTAGATTTCTATTTTTTTGAGTTGATTTATCCTCTCCTTCAAAAAAAACGAATAGAAATCGAATCCGATATCCTTTCATTCCCTTGTATTTTTTTCAAATTCTATTTTTGCATTGCCTCCTACATTACATGACTTTATTAGAGTCCGTCTAAGTGATGTGCGCACGACAACGTTCATGATGCAGAACTCATTTGGTTCATCCTATTGGCTTGGATCATCCGAAATAAGTATCTTTCAAAGTTGAGAATCCCAATGAAGCCCTAAGTGTCTTGTCTTGTTTGTTATCCTAGCCAGACTACAAATGAGACCTAAATTCCTATGTTTCACCGAGAACAGAGCCTGGAATCTATAGAATTCTAGAAGTGAAAATCCATGTTTTATCATTCAATGAGCATCTTGGATTTCATAAAATTTGGGGGCAATATAATCTTTACGCAAAGGCCACCCTATCCAACTTTCAGGCATTAAAATACGTTTCAAACGCGGATGATTAGAATAAGAGATTCCCACCATATCGTAGGATTCCCGTTCTTGAAAATCCACACTTTTCCAAACCCAGAAAACAGACGGAAT